TTTTATTTGCTTTATTTATTTGCATTTGTTCCCATAAATTCTGCCCTTGCTAATGCATCTAGATGCATATCAAGATGATTAAGTGTATAAAGTTTAATGAAAAGAGTAAAGAAAAAAAAAAGACTATTTTCATTGAAAAATGGATTATCAATCGATTTTTTGGATTTGACAATAACGAAAGAAAGGATTCCTAGTTACTAGGAATCCGTGACACTCTCACTAAATAAAGTGCATATCTGTGTGGATCTATCATTGTGGATATATTGATATCCACTCGCGCTTCCATTTATTTGTTACAACATGGCCATTCTATTCTAATCTAAATAAAAAATGGCTTGAATTCTCTATTAAGAATAGAATTAATATGTGTATGCTGCACGCTTTTTTTATTTCCTTGGGATTGTAGTTCAACTGGTCAGAGCACCGCCCTGTCAAGGCGGAAGCTGCGGGTTCGAGCCCCGTCAGTCCCGACCCGACGGATCAAAAAAAAAATACATCAATTTGTCCCCCCCTTTTCTGTGAAAGGGGATACAAATGGCAGAATTGAATTCCAAACAATATTTTTTTCGCATTTCTGATCAAAACAAAAAATATGGGAATTTCCAGTACCTCAACCCGTACCCATTGATGATAGAGAATGTTATGTGAATTTCTAACATTATTGGATTGGTAGCACTCAGCATATTCAGGATTCAAAAAGATACTGTAACGGGGCAATCGAAAAAAGGGACCCGGTCTGTTCATTAATAAAATAGAGTATCATATGTTTGGTATTTTTATCGGGAGCACATAGACATAGAAATGGAATTTTTTCTCTTTTTTTCTTCGTTTTTTGTTTTTTTGTAAACATTGGAAGCGGAAAAGCAGTCAGATAATACTTCATTAGATGATTGTACAAGGAGGCAATGGGTTATATAAAAGAAAGGGTGGAAAAGAATCACAATATCGATAAAGGAAACGAATTCTTTTGCTTGGACCAGAAATCACAAATTTTTGATTTGGTGTGGATAAAAGATCTTCCTATGTTATACTATTCAATTCTAGACGGTGAATCAATTTGATAGCTTAGATATTGTTATTCATGATATTGATTCGATTCGATGTCATTGAAATGTAATTCATTGCATTGAATTTACAAGTGATTGTCATCTCTATGGGATTAAATCCCGAGTTATTGCGAAGTAAAAAAAATCAAATTATGGAAGTAAATATTCTAGCATTTATTGCTACTGCGCTGTTCATTCTAGTTCCTACTGCTTTTTTACTTATAATATATGTAAAAACAGTCAGCCAAGGCGATTAATTTGAATAAAACTTGACTTCTTATCATTAGTATAGTATGGTAGAAAGATTCAGATATTTCTTTCTATCATACTATACTATTCTAATTCTAGGAATGCTAGGAATGTAGAAAGTTGTAATGTATAAAGATCCAAACTTAATATAGATCAATTTAGAATATCTATCTTCATAGATGTCGATATCAATTAAATATATGTGATGGCCGTCCTATCTCAATTTTCTTTCTTTGTTTAATCTATTTTAGTTGTCTTGATTTCAATCTGAAAAAATCGCAAGACAAGTAAAGTCTTGCAATTTTTGAATTGCCGGATTTCTTATTAGTTTCTATATGAATCTCGGTATCCATCAAAAAAGAATCAAATCCATGAAGCAAAGAAAAATGGAATATATATTAATAAGACAAAAAAAAAAAAAGAAAATCAAATAGTTTTATATTTAAAATTTTAAAAAGTAATTGATTGAAGAGTTAACAGATGATCAAAAGAGTTTTGTAGTAACTTCTTCCTATTTTGTTTCTAAAGGAGTTATACCTTACCCATTTTTTAACCTTTGAACCATTGTATGAAATGAGTTAAATAAAACATAGCCTAAAAAAAATTGATACAGTTTGATTCCTCAATCCAATTATAAAATTAGTAATACGTCTAGAGTCCACTTCTTCCCCATACTACGAGTGAAAGGGAAAATGTAAAGACTACCATTAAACCAGCCCAAGCAAGACTTACTATATCCATGTGAATTATGTCCCCTATCTCTATGAATATGAAACGAATAGAATCTGAAGGAATTTTTCCATTATTGTTAACTAATAATATAATAGTGAAATTGCTGGCACAGAGTCAAAAAAAAAGGATTCGGACACAAAACCATTGAGAAAAGATTGCAAAAAATGAACTTATAACAAGTTCTTTTAGATGATTTCTAGTTCAATCGGGAAAGATTAAGCACAAGCAAAATATACAGTGGTATTTTTGAGGAGTAGCAAGAGAATGTTCTTAACATGTAACAATATAAAATAAGAAGACTTATTCTCTTTCGTTTGTTGCCCCTCATTAAGTCAAATAAAAGCCAATTATCCATCCAATCTAATATTGATTTATGAAACCCAGATACTAGACTCTCATGAGCCCGTATACAAAGTACCGCCCCTTGCTTACACAAAGAAAGATGCCTCTCCGTCTATCTAATCTAATTCAAG